CGGTTCTCCCCGAACAAGATCTTCTTCTTCGTCCCCTTTTATTGCCTTTTTCAAACTCATTTTAAAGAACCTACCAAGGCAAATGAAAAAAAAGACAAAGAAAGTTCTAGCGCTTTTCAAAATAGGAGTAACAGAACTCTCGCAGGGAAATTCAATTCCATTAGATAAATTGAAAAATTTATCTAAATCAAGTAAAACGAAAGACGAATCGTTTACTCAAATTGGATCTATAGATTTTGAAAATTATTCACAGACAGACCTACAAATGAAGAATCTAACTGATAGAACAAGCAGAATGAGAAATGAAATACAAAGACTTGAAAAAGATAAAAGAAAAGTGATTTCTGAAATAAAAAGTAGTCTAGATTCTAATGTAGAATTAGAATCACAACCGCCAAAAAATAGTCGGAAATTTTTAATAAGAAGAAATGTTCGATTAATCATAAAATTACATTATTTTATAAAAATTTTTATTGAAAAAAAATACATAGATATCTTTCTACCTATCATTAATATTGCCGCAATCAATACAAAACATTTTGTTGAATCAATAATTGAGAAATACATTTCTAATAATGAAAGAAATCAATCTAATAATGAAAAAAATCAATCTAAAAATGAAACAACTGAAAAAGACATTAACTTTATTTCTATTTCGACTATCAAAAAGTCAGGACCTACTAAGAAGAATTCACATATCTTTTATGACTTATCTTCCTTGTCGCAGGGATATGTATTTTATAAATTATCCCAACTCGAAGTTATTAACTTGTCTAAGATAAGATCTGTTCTTCAATATCAAGGAACATCTATTTTTCTTAAGACGACAATAAAGGATTCTTTTGGAATACAAGGAATATTTCATTCCCAATTAAGGGATAAGAAACTTCGAAGTTATGATCAATGGAAAAACTGGTTAAGAGGTCATTTTCAATACAACTCTCCAATTGAATGGTCTAGATTAATACCACAAAAATGGAGAACTCGAGTGAATCAACGTTGGACAGATGAAAATAAAGATTTCAAAAAATGGAGTTCATATGAAAAAGACCTATTAGTTTCATTTGATTACACAAATCCAACCTCTTATCAAGTATATTCCCAAAAAGAAAAATTGCATAAATGCTATAGATTTGGTCTTTTATTAGATCAATTTATTAATTTTGAAACGAAGAAAGACTCATCTATTTATGGATCACCATTAGAAGTAAGTGAGAAGAAAAATCTTTTTTATACCATAGACAAATTAGTTTCTGAGGATATGAATATTGATCTTAAAAATAACGAGGCCTTTTTGATTTCTCGTCATCTACTAAATCTTATAGATACGGGAAAAAGGTTAGATAGAAAATATTTGGATTGGAAATCTCATTTTCTAAGACAAAATAACAATGATAATAAAGATCTTTTTTATCTTCGATTTCGTAAAGATCTACAAGAGTTAGAAATTATTCCACCCAATTCCCACGAAATCTTTGTTGATTGGCTAAAAATAGATAAAGTGCCAAGGAATTCCCCCCAAAAAGAAAAAGGGGATTGGGGTTTTTGGTTCTTCCCAGAATTTGTGCGACTTTTTAAAGAATATAAAGTGAACCCTTGGACTCTACCAAGCCGACTCCTTCTTTTAACTATACATTTGACTAACTATCTATATAAAAGAAGAAGAAGAAAGCCTTTGTTTGATGAAAAGGAAAGAAAAGCAAACCTTGATTTTTTTATGAAAGTGTTTTTGGCTTTTCAAGTACACTGGTACAATAAAGTTGTGGCGCAAAGAACGCTCGATATGTTCGTGCCATTTAGCTACCTGATGGAGGAGGGAAAAGCTCTCAAAAGAGTGACCAATTCGGTGATAATCTCTCTGGTAACGGAAAGATTAAGTCCAAATCAAATAATGGTTAGCAGCACGCCATGGATAGCTGAAAAGATCAAACTTGGGATAATGGTTATCGAACCCATTCGTCGGTTTAGCTGGATGAACCAATCTTTGATTTTGCATGAAGCCCTAAGCATTTCATTGGCTCATAAAAGCGAGCAACTACTTAAGCAAGGATACCGAAACGGAAGAAGCTATTTTTATGTTGATGAATCCACTGCAAGCCATCAAATAATAACAGGAAATAGAGAGAAAAATCATTATGATTTGCTTGTTCCTGAAAATATTTTATCATCTAGACGTCGTAGAGAATTGAGAATTCTAACTTCTTTCAAGTTTAAAAATAGGAAGTGTGTGGATAGAAATTCAGTATTTCGCAAGGAGACTAAGATAAGAAACTCAGGTCCATTTTTGAAGGAACGTAAACATCGTGATAGAGATCAAAATGAATTCATTAAATTAAAGTTCTTTCTTTGGCCTAATTTTCGATTAGAAGATTTAGCTTGTATGAATCGTTATTGGTTTGATACCAATAATGGAAGTCGTTTCAGCATGTTAAGAATATATATGTATCCACGATTAAAAATTAGTTGATGGTACATTCTTTCTCTATATTCTTTACCCTATATATAGGGTATATGAAAGTAAACAAAACAGTAGAACATATGCCTTGTCTTACATCCCAGTTTCATATAAAGGTTACGATACTCAGTCAACGACGTATCAATTAGATCTACAAATGCATCAAGGAAATCTTCGTAATTTTGTTTTAGTTATTCACTTTTGTGAATGTCAAAACCATCTTTTTGTATCTCTATTTGATTCGAATAGAGATACAAATGCATCAAGGAAATCTTCGTAATTTTAGGTTTCAGTTAGATTTGAGAAATTATCCGGCTCGAATCTATAGTAAAAAGAATCAATTCACAAATTATCTTAATTGATAAAATAAGGAATCCATAAAGAAATTCTAATTGTTGTGTATACTACATTAAAATAGTTGGTATTATTATTACTGACCAATAAAATCCATATCTGTTCTATAATTTCTATAATAAAGGAGAGAGGGAAATTCTTTTATGTTAAAAAATGCACTCGTTTCGACTATTTTGCAAGAGGAAAACAAAAAAAACAGGGGGTCGGCTGAATTTCAAGTAATGAATTTCACCACTAAGATACAAAAACTTACTTCACATTTGGAATTGCACAAAAAAGACTACTTGTCTCAGAGAGGCCTGCGAAAAATTCTGGGAAAACGTCAACGGCTGCTGGCTTATTTGTCAAAAAAAAATAGAATACGTTATAAAGAATTAATTGATCAGTTGAATATTCGAGAAACAAAAGCTGGTTGAAGAGTCGGTTTGAACTTTTCGCTTCAACTTTAATGAACTTCTTTTCACTTTCAGCAATTCATGGAAGAATGAATCGGGAAAAAACCTATGACTACGTCAGCTACAAGAAAAGACCTCATGATAGTCAATATGGGTCCTCAGCACCCATCAATGCACGGTGTTCTTCGACTCATTGTTACTCTAGATGGGGAAGATGTTATTGACTGTGAACCAATATTGGGTTATCTACACAGAGGTATGGAAAAAATTGCGGAAAACCGAACAATTATACAATATTTGCCTTATGTAACACGTTGGGATTATTTAGCTACTATGTTCACAGAAGCAATAACTGTAAATGCACCAGAACAGTTAGGCAATATTCAAGTACCTAAAAGGGCCAGCTATATCCGAGTCATTATGTTGGAGTTAAGTCGTATAGCTTCGCATTTGTTATGGCTTGGCCCTTTTATGGCAGATATTGGGGCACAAACCCCTTTCTTCTATATTTTTCGAGAAAGAGAATTGATATATGACCTATTCGAAGCTGCCACCGGTATGCGAATGATGCATAATTTTTTTCGTATCGGAGGAGTCGCTGCTGATTTACCTCATGGATGGATAGATAAATGTTTGGATTTTTGCGATTATTTTTTAAGAGAGGTTGCTGAATATCAAAATCTTATTACACGTAATCCTATTTTTTTAAAACGAGTTGAGGGGGTAGGCGTTATTGGCGGAGAGGAGGCGATAAATTGGGGTTTATCGGGACCAATGCTACGAGCTTCCGGAATACAATGGGATCTTCGTAAAGTGGATCAGTATGAGTGTTATGACGAATTCGATTGGGAAGTCCAATGGCAAAAAGAGGGGGATTCATTAGCTCGTTATTTAGTACGAATCACTGAAATGACAGAATCCATAAAAATTATTCAACAAGCTCTTGAAGGAATTCCGGGTGGGCCCTATGAAAATTTAGAAATCCGACGCTTTGAAAGACTAAGGGATCCGAAATGGAATGATTTTGACTATCGATTTATTAGTAAAAAACCTTCGCCGACTTTTGAATTGTCGAAACAAGAACTTTATGTGCGAGTTGAAGCCCCAAAAGGAGAATTGGGAATTTTTCTGATAGGAGATAAGAGTGTTTTTCCTTGGAGATGGAAAATCCGACCGCCGGGTTTTATCAATTTGCAAATTCTTCCTCAGCTAGTTAAAAGAATGAAATTGGCTGATATTATGACGATATTAGGTAGCATAGACATCATTATGGGAGAAGTTGATCGTTAAAATGATAATTGATACAACAGAAGACCAAGCTATCAATTCTTTTTCTAGATTGGAATCCTTAAAAGAAGTTGCTGGAATCATATGGATGCTTGTCCCTATTTTGACTCTTGTATTAGGAATCACAATAGGTGTACTAGTAATTGTTTGGTTAGAAAGAGAAATATCTGCAGGGATACAACAACGTATTGGGCCTGAATACGCCGGTCCTTTAGGAATTCTTCAAGCTCTAGCAGATGGTACAAAATTACTTTTCAAAGAGAATCTTCTGCCATCTCGAGGAGATATTCGTTTATTCAGTATTGGACCATCCATCGCAGTCATATCAATTCTACTAAGTTATTTAGTAATTCCTTTTGGCTATCATCTTGTTCTAGCTGATCTCAGTATTGGTATTTTTTTATGGATTGCAATTTCAAGCATTGCCCCCATTGGACTTCTTATGTCAGGATATGGATCAAATAATAAATATTCCTTTTTAGGTGGTTTACGAGCCGCTGCTCAATCAA